ATCCACGATCTGACTAAAGTGTATTCACTTAGAGTCGCAAGATCGAGAGATTCGTAAATCTCATCTGGAGCGACAACCAGGTCCCTTGGTCTATATGCATCACGGAGAATCTTCAAAAGATGACCGCGAAGATATGGATCAAGAGGGGACAAACGACCCAACCACATGGGGACCTTTGGCTTATACCACACTCCTAATAAACGTTTATAGCGATTACTAAGAGTATGGTTGAGACGACCAAGAATTCTGTGCCCAGCACCATGCAACCTACAAAGAGTGGAAAATCTTGCAACCTTATAGGTGTGCAAGAGCCCCATAGCTCCAGGTAGGTGATGAGTGTTGAGCAGGTTTCTGAGCGAAACAGGAGACAAGTCTACTGTTAAGCCCTTCACCCAGAACTTCTTGGCGAACTCAGCAGCGCCACTATGAGAAATTAGGGATTTCGATTCAGAAATAGAAACACCTAAAGTCTTAAGAGCGTTGCGGTAAGCCATAGCTACCTTATCATCTGCAATGCAGATGTCATCACCTAAGATAGCATACCTATCGAAGTGTTGACCTGGATATACCTCCTCTTCACACTGCCATATAATAATATGGTGAGTCAGGGTGAAGAGAGGCCTGGAAGCGTAGTAACCCAAAGGTTGACCTGTTCTAAAGAGAACACGGTCATATTTTGGTCGCTTCAGGAATGGGACTCGAACGATGAGATCGCTGATGCCGACCACCCCACTTTAATAATAGGGTCTTTGTCAGTGAAGTAAATCACCCCGATGCTAAGCGATCCGCAGTGTTCAATGTGAGCCCAACCACCCCACTTTAATAATAGGAAAAAGGAAAACACTCGATCCATGGAGTCCGTCATCGGATCTCCCCATTGACAGATAGAGTTGAAGAATCAATTAGCCCGGGATTTCTTATTTAGATCTTCAACTACTTCCGAGAGGGTCTCATGCTACGATACGAGTAGAATACATAGGGGTATAGTCCGGGTAAACCAAAGAAGGTTTTAACTTATACCTTTTATTGGAAACCTACCCTACAAAGTCGCAATCCTGCCTTAATAATCGTATAGGGGGGGCAGACCTTTTTGAGATTCATTCTTGCATTCCAGTCTAACTCTCCTTTCTGTCTGTCACTGGATCTCCACTACTTGACTTGCGACTTGAGTACTTTGAGAGCTAAGCAACTCTTTCTCTACGCGCAGAAAAGAACTGGAGATAGAATAGGTGAATGGTCGTGCTATCTCTTTATTCGGAAACCAATCCGTCTATGATTCGATTCCTTCTCTTTGTTCGAAGCCGTAGAGCGAGCTTTTCTTTAAGGCGTAGCAGGCCTTGAGAATGTCTAATTCTTCCGCATCAAGTGCTAAAGTTCTATTTCTTCCTGAGTGAGTTCAGTGACTGACGATGTTGGAAGTCGTGTATTGGTGTCTGATGTACTGTGTAACTGGCGAGCGGCTAAGGGCCAATTGACTTAACTGAATTGAAATCGTAGGTCTCGGATTGGATTCTATTCCGTCTGTTAGTGTATAAAGATCTCTGGCTATTATTTTTCGAATGTAGCAGCTGGAGCTAGAGCAAGCACTCCTCTATAAGGCCTTTCTTATGCTTCACCCTTTAGCTATGAAATGACGTAAGGTAGTATGGTAGTTAGTCTATTCGATCCTATCTTTTCATTCTTGCAAGTCTTCAAAAGCGATTGAATGTGGACGCCGGTCTATCTGTTCATGTAGCAACCATAACGTAAGCATAACGTAGGCCTCCCAGTGTTGTCGTATAGCCAGGGACTGCTTTTATGGTTGTAGCCCCATTGAATCGTACATCTCTTTTTTTGTTGAGTCTTCCAGCTTTCCAAGACTTCCATTAGCGTTCTAAGCTGTCCATCAGCATTCCACCTCTCTAGGATCTCAAAAAGGAGGGTAAGAGTTGGGGCACCATATCCCCTATCCCGTAAGCAGTCCCTTAGCTGTGCATTAGGGAATCATTACAGGGCGGTTAGCATTCCAGCAGAAAAAGCTTTCTCATTCAACTGTACCCTAGGAGAAGTCGAGGGCCTTCAATTGGTAAGTAGATCGAGGAGATGGGGATTAGTTTGTGTAAGCCCTTCCCTATCGTCTAAGGGATAAGACTTCCACCAAAGAGGCAAAGCCGGTCGAAGCTAGGCGATTTCCTTGCCTTCCAATCAATCATATCAGTAATCGAATGAGTAAGCGAATCAGCCTAATCTTCGAGTAAGAAATTTTTCTCACCTGGTCGGATACGCGACCTGGAATAAAAATTAGCTTATGGGATTCCACCTCAACTCAACCCAGGAGAATATGAGAGCCTAGTACGGGAGAGTTTGAGTGACCACTTCAATGTGCACCATTACCGGAACAGCCTCTCCAACGAGTTCTTTGAACTCGGTATACTCGAGAAGAAAGCATGCGTCCAAGAGCTGCTCTTCCAAACCATGGTGAGCGAGCCGGGACTCGAGGAAATTATGAATGTTTCACCTTACGTCGATATTCGCCGGGAAGCATTTGAATTTATCTTCCTTTGGAAGATTCTCGAGATAAGTTTTACATACTTTCTCCGGGACTTGGAACAAAACGGAAAAGAGTCCTGGGTATATCGCGAGTTTTTTACCCTGGGAGTTGATATCTTTGTAGCTTAATAACTCTTTCTACTGGCGTGGCGCTGCTGGATGCTTCTGATCAATAGAACAAGAAGAGGAGTCAGCCAAAAAGAAAGACCACCAAAAGTAACGACCACCAAGATACGCATAGTGATTCGATCTTTTGATCACCCATTTTTTGAAAACCTTTTTTTTGGGCTTCCGCCTTACACACGGAAGATTGGATTGCCTGAATCACGAGTCTTATATACTGTGTTACGATCACCTCATATTGATAAAAAGTCCAGAGAACAATTTGAAATGAAAAAAAAAAAAAAAATTCTGGTCATAAAAACAGAAACGCATGAATTGCGCAAGAAGTTCTTTCGGTTAAAACGCCGTGCGACTCGGAGGACATAAGACTGATTGGTCAAGCCAAAAAGATTGCCGACAGGATGCTCCTACCCTACCATGCCTGGCCCTTTACCTTACCGCCCTATTTGACTAAGGGGGGAAGAAAAAAGAGGGGGGTATGAAGCGTGGGAAACAATGCAAGAAATGTATGATAATGATACAACAGGTAACCTTAAGTAAGGAGTGGCGGCAAAGCTCTTGATTGATCAACGCGAGTGAACTGTGCTTAGACGCTTCGTAAAACCGCACCGATCTACGAGAGGAGCTGATGGATGAGTAGGCTTCCCCTTTCGATTCACGGAATGTGATCTGGGACACGATGGGAGTTTGCGTGCCTCGGTAGGAAAGAGATCACCGGAGTATAGCACAAGATCGCCTTTTCTTGCTGCCATGGGGTCGACCTGTAAACAAGGTAAACCCAATGGGAAAAAAAAACGGGAGGGTACCGCATTGGGCAGAAGACGATCCAAAAAGCGAAGGCTCACCCAGCCGAAGGAAGGAGCTTTGGAAGCTTACCTTATTATTATGAAAAGGGGAAAGGGGCAACCTATCTTACTAATTAAAAAATAAAAAGAAAGGGGGTGAGATAGGCGACAGGTAGCTTGCTTCCAAGCCGGCCCGGCCGCGAGGAAGAAAGAGATCTTTGCCGGTGCTGACTTGGATCTCGGGTGACGGAATAAGGAGGCCAAAAGCGACGAGCAGTCGCGGTCGAAGCTTGGATCTAGCTGAGAGGCTAGCAGTAAGCTTGGCTACAGCGAAGCGCTTACCAAGCGCGAAGGAAAGGGCCTTCGCCACTTGAGCCGTATGCGGGGGAACTCGCACGTGCGGTTCTTAGGGGGGGAGAGCTAGTAGGAGCCATCCTATCCCAATAGCGTATATTTGGAGCTCAATATGAAATCTTATTTTCTTGCAAGACCCGTTCGGATAAGGGAAAACTCCAGAGATTGCTTTGAAGTAAGATCCTTGCGTTGACCCTTTCCTGAACCAGAACGGGGGGGTGAGAGGAAAAGGGGATAAAAATGCCCCATCAATCAAGTTAGGGCTTTCCGGACCTCCCCCTCCCCTCCTTTTTCAATTCTTCCTTCCCCCCTCACTCCCGCTTTTTCAATAAAGAAGCCCCGCTCCCTAAGGGGCCCCCCTCTGATAAGGAAGGAAACGAAAGAATCTCCATTTTATGACAAATCCGGTCCGATGGCTGTTCTCCACTAACCACAAGGATATAGGGACTCTTTATTTCATCTTCGGTGCCATTGCTGGAGTGATGGGCACATGCTTCTCAGTACTGATTCGTATGGAATTAGCACGACCCGGCGATCAAATTCTTGGTGGGAATCATCAACTTTATAATGTTTTAATAACGGCTCATGCTTTTTTAATGATCTTTTTTATGGTTATGCCAGCGATGATAGGTGGATCTGGTAATTGGTCTGTTCCGATTCTGATAGGTGCACCTGACATGGCATTTCCACGATTAAATAATATTTCATTCTGGTTGTTGCCACCAAGTCTCTTGCTCCTATTAAGCTCAGCCTTAGTAGAAGTGGGTAGCGGCACTGGGTGGACGGTCTATCCGCCCTTAAGTGGTATTACCAGCCATTCTGGAGGAGCAGTTGATTCAGCAATTTCTAGTCTTCATCTATCTGGTGTTTCATCCATTTTAGGTTCTATCAATTTTATAACAACTATCTTCAACATGCGTGGACCTGGAATGACTATGCATAGATCACCCCTATTTGTGTGGTCCGTTCTAGTGACAGCATTCCCACTGTTATTATCACTTCCGGTACTGGCAGGGGCAATTACCATGTTATTAACCGATCGAAACTTTAATACAACCTTTTCTGATCCCGCTGGAGGGGGAGACCCCATATTATACCAGCATCTCTTTCGGTTCTTCGGTCATCCAGAGGTGTATATTCCCATTCTGCCTGGATCCGGTATCATAAGTCATATCGTTTCGACTTTTTCGGGGAAACCGGTTTTTGGGTATCTAGGCATGGTTTATGCCATGATCAGTATAGGTGTTCTTGGATTTCTTGTTTGGGCTCATCATATGTTTACTGTGGGCTTAGACGTTGATACCCGTGCCTACTTCACGGCAGCTACCATGATCATAGCTGTCCCCACTGGAATAAAAATCTTTAGTTGGATCGCTACCATGTGGGGGGGTTCGATACAATACAAAACACCAATGTTATTTGCTGTAGGGTTCATCTTTTTGTTCACCATAGGAGGACTCACTGGAATAGTCCTGGCAAATTCAGGGCTAGACATTGCTCTACATGATACTTATTATGTGGTTGCACATTTCCATTATGTACTTTCTATGGGAGCCGTTTTTGCTTTATTTGCAGGATTTCACTATTGGGTGGGTAAAATCTTTGGTCGGACATACCCTGAAACTTTGGGTCAAATCCATTTTTGGATCACTTTTTTCGGGGTTAATCTGACCTTCTTTCCCATGCATTTCTTAGGGCTTTCGGGTATGCCACGTCGCATTCCAGATTATCCAGATGCTTACGCTGGGTGGAATGCCCTTAGCAGTTTTGGCTCTTATATATCCGTAGTTGGGATTTGTCGTTTCTTCGTGGTCGTAACAATCACTTCAAGCAGTGGAAATAACAAAAGATGTGCTCCAAGTCCTTGGGCTGTTGAACAGAATCCAACCACACTGGAATGGATGGTACAAAGTCCTCCAGCTTTTCATACTTTTGGGGAACTTCCAGCTATCAAGGAGACGAAAAGCGAAGTGAAGTAAAAGAAGAAAAGGTCGCCGCCCTACCTATACAAGTACTAATAACCTAACAGAACTTTTCAAAATGTGGGTTCTAAAACCACTTGTGTAGGTCGGGGTTTAGAATTGGAAGGCCGACGAGGCTAGGGCCCCCCTTTTTTTTCCGGTATACGTTCGCGCTCGCGAACATGAACAAAAAAGAAAAGCTTCTATGAATATGGATAGCACCTCACTTTCCATTGCTCTCTACGCGGTGACGGCCCTTTTGAGTCTTTCCTTATCTCTTTGCCGTAAAAGATCCTCACTCAGGAAAGGAGAAAGGGAGGACAGCCCTTCATTCGAGCCCGATTCCAAGCGAGCGAAATTAGATGACGAAAGAACATCTTCATCTCATCCAGTTGCTCCTGAACCCGTCCCTGAGCTTGAGGCCCCCCTTGTCGAATAACTTCCGGGAGTCGCTTCTCCGGCACCACAATTGGCAGATATAGATATAGTGGAATTGCCTCCGGAGGAACTTACCATGGTCGCTTCCCGGGAAGGGACTCCGGACTTTAACGCCTTGTCTGATCTAATAGAATTAGACAGTCCGAATGTCAATCTGGATCTCAATGAAATTCTCTATGACCTGATATATCTCCTCACAAACTTGGTCATAGAGAATATAGTATATATACACCCTTTGATTCTCCCGGACCCGAATAGGGTCACTCTCAAGGATATAGTTAAATTCACTTTCTTCGACGAAGAATCTAATCTTGTCTTCTTACAAGAGATATTAAAATCTCTCACTACACTGGGTTATAACCCAGAGTTCTTCCAATGGTTTCTCGAAGGGTTGCAAAACGCAGTAAACTTGTTTTAAGCTTCTTTGTTTTAACTAATATGGATGGCCTTTCTGATTTAATTGCGACATTTTCTTTTTTTTTTCGGTATGCCGCTCCGCGAGCAAGGAGCGAAAGAACGAAGTGGGCTGTGGTGATGTCAGAATTTGCACCTATTTTTATCTATTTAGTGATCAGTCCGCTAGTTTCTTTGATCCCACTCGGTCTTCCTTTTCCATTTTCTTCCAATAGTTCGACCTATCCAGAAAAATTGTCGGCCTACGAATGTGGTTTCGATCCTTCCGGTGATGCCAGAAGTCGTTTCGATATACGATTTTATCTTGTTTCAATTTTATTTATTATCCCTGATCTTGAAGTAACCTTTTCCTTTCCTTGGGCAGTACCTCCCAACAAGATTGATCCGTTTGGATTTTGGTCCATGATGGCCTTTTTATTGATTTTGACGATTGGATCTCTCTATGAATGGAAAAGGGGTGCTTCGGATCGGGAGTAATCACTAGTGATAGGGCAAAAACGGGGGGGAAGGACAAAGGAAAGAGCGATGCCTACATTAAATCAATTGATTCGTCATGGTAGAGAAGAAAAACGGCGCACGGACCGTACTCGAGCTTTGGATCAATGTCCCCAGAAGCAAGGAGTACGCCCGCGTGTTTCAACGAGAACACCGAAAAAACCTAATTCAGCTCTACGTAAGATAGCCAAAGTACGGTTGAGCAATCGACATGATATATTTGCTCACATTCCGGGCGAAGGCCATAATTCGCAGGAACATTCTATGGTCTTGATAAGAGGTGGTAGAGTGAAAGATTCGCCAGGTGTGAAATCCCATTGTATTCGAGGAGTCAAGGATTTGCTGGGAATTCCGGACCGAAGAAGAGGCAGATCAAAATATGGTGCAGAAAAACCAAAATGAATATGAATGGAAGATGCCTCTGGAACTTCTTTTTCTCAGAAAGTCGACGACTTGGCTTTCAACTAATCTCTTTTCTTCCCAAGGCTAGCTGTCCAAGGGGAAAAGGGTACACAGCCGGTAAACCAATCTGTCCTCTCATTCTTTCATTACTCATTTGAAACTTTCCCACGGTGATATAATAAGAAAGGCTAAAAAAAGGAAATTGCATACCATCCTCCTGCTGTTATTAGTGCGCCGCCCCCGTAACCGAAAGTCACTCTCGCTTAACTGACATAGCATTTAACGATTCGCCGATAATCCCTTTCCAGGATTAGCAGCCCACGGAGCGGTACGAACACCCACAAACCATGTTTCTCGCTCCCTCAAGGTCGCTTGTTTGCTTGCTGGATGAGTTTCTTACTTACACCAGAAGACAGAGACCGAGGGGATACTCTAGTTACCAGTCCGGAAAGCGAGGGGAGCTTTAAAAGTAGCCATTGTTTAAGGTGAAAGGAAAAGTCTGACTCTTATAAGACGGAGAGGGCGTACTTCTTGTTCATACGAGTTAAAACATCCCTATCGGTCTTCGTAATTTATTCCCTTCTCCCTGTAAGGCATTCCCATTCCCTTCCAGTAATTCCCATCTTAATAGAATCCTAAGAGGGAAAGAGAGGAAACGTGCATTTCTGCATACTTGTTTTCCAAGAGAGTATTGGCTATTGTTAGAAAATCAGGTTTATTATCTGCAGCATTGTATTTAAAACAATGTTCATCATCTCTCCAAATCGCCTATGCTGGCGATAGAAGAGAACCTGAGCTTCTATCATATCCAGTATCCCTCACCAGATCAGGGTATCCGAGAATCATTCCGGCTTATCATCGTAAGATGCTTTACCGCAAGGATGATTATGCAGACACCTTAGTCAAGATTTATATGTCCTTCTTTACTTTATCTAGGGTGTGCCTCATGGCACCCAAAGTTAGTAAGAAGACATTTGAATCCATGGTGACTCCAATCGGGGATATGGATAAAGTTGAAACCATTGTTGGTTTAATAAAAGAAAAAGTTACCAGCTTTGGTCAAACGATATCTTCCCTGGGTTTCCAAGATTCCTCTTAACCAAGGGTTTCTATGGGAACCGACATGGAAGGCTTTGCCTACATTCTCTCAGATGAATGACCATCTCACTAATCCAAATATTAATCACTTGGGTCGCACTTTAAAATCAATACGATCGTGCTTCCCGGCGATTCTCTTTGAACTGAATGGATTTTAATTTTTAATGGAGTTCATTCATAGTAGAGGAGAGCAATGGTCTTCTGGGGCTTTATGGCCTGAGTGGATTCGGTATCCTCTCGATCCCTATAACAAGGTCATTAGTGGGCTATCCCTTGACCAGTTTGAAAGGACGATTGGACCCTTTCTGCCCAGTCACAGACAGCTTAAGCTTTTCCCTGTGACTGGCCGACTATGTCAGACTCTGTCTGAGGGTGGTAAAAGACGAATATTCGCCATTGGTAATTATATCAATCGGCGTTTGCTGAAACCAGTCCATGACTGGTTGATGGAAGTCTTGAAACGTTTACCTACTGATGGAACGTTTAATCAGACCGCTCCTCTTGATAGATTGGCGGGTCAATCAGTATGTTTCTCATATGATCTTAAGTCGGCCACAGATAGGTGGCCTCTTTTAATCATGTTCGAGTTTATTCAATACTGTTTTGATCGATCCTTTGCGTCGTCTGTCGTCAATTCTGCCTTAGCTCTTAACTCTTTTCAAGTTTCTTTTGTTAAGAGTTGGGTCAGTTTTGTCGCTGGACAACCTTTGGGTTACTACTCGTCTTGGTCCCTCTTTTCAGTAACCCACCACTTAGTGGTGTGGTATGCTGCGGAACTCTGTTACCCAGGTGTGTACTTTACTAGGTACGCAGTTCTAGGTGATGATGTTATCATTGCCGATGAACATGTTGCTACCAAGTATCGTGAGATACTTGATGAGTTTCAGGTCAAGATTTCTTTGCAGAAATCGTTGATCTCTCATCAAGCCTTATTTTATATATTATACTTACTATAGGGCGAGTTCGCCAAGAAGTTTAGAGTCAGGAATATGACTAAGGATTTATCTCCTGTATCTATTCCTGCTTTACTAAATACGCACCATCCTTATGGTTTGATGTCGGTAAACCAACAATATCCAATAAGAAGGTTTACGACACTTACACGGATCGGGGGTGCTGGCTTTAGACTTCTGGCCAAAATTGACCATCGTCGCAATAAGCACTTTTCGAGGGTGTATCTCATGTATACAAAGTCATCTCTAGGTTCTCAGAACCTAGAATTATGGCTTGGCAGAAATATGCCTCTTGATCCTTATCTAAAAGGTATCTTAGTAGACTTTCTTAGAACCAAAATGAAACCTAAGGAGTTAAAAATGGTACCCGATGATTATTACATCACCGAAGGGCAAAAGGATATGAGTGAATATACCGCCCCGTGGGTCCGTAGATGGGTTAGGCAATGGCTAAAGTATGTCTATTGGTACTCTAGTACAGCTCTAGCACCTGACGTAACACTAGATGCCTTCTTTCAGGCACCTATGGTAAATTATCATGCCACTATAAATCGAAGCGATAAAGATCTACAAAGCTTCGGCTTATTTTGGAAGATTGTTGACATGGTGTCTGTTATAGGTCTCCACCCTAAGGTGCCAATCCTGGGACCTGGAGATTCTTCCCTTTCGGGGATATGGCTTCTAGGAGGTACAAAAGGTACTGACTACTTGTTGGTTTTGTCCGACGGTCTTTCACAACCTAGGGCAAATCGGGGTATCTTCTCCTTTGGGGGAGATTTCCACCGTCAAATAAAAAAAAGAGGGCAAAGCAGCTCCTCTTCAAGCGCAAGTAAAATCCAGTGATAACGCCATGCATTTCTAGGCCTAAGCCCTGTCATGTTGATCCAATCCAGTTCTATTGCTAAGCCCAAGGAAAGCCCTGCCTTAAGATAATCCCTTATACCTGGGAGTTCTCTTCCATCCAGTCCAATAGGGGAGGGCTATATCTTTTTGCTAAACGATAAACGATAGGGCTAACTATTTCCATAGTAAGGTAAGCGCATTAAGTTGACAGCAAGCAAGGGAAAATCCATCCACTCCATCCCGTGGGAGAGTTCTCTTATAGCCATTTTTAGCCAGTGCCCTTTTTACAGCATTCGTACCAGTAGTTGCATTTCCACCAGTCCATCCTGTCCTTATCGCTACCCGCGAGCCAGTTGGTTGAAGAAAAAAGGGTAGCATCCCAAACCGCATTCTTTGATTAACTAGTCTTTTGTGTAGTCGGTGCAGCAAGCATTTCACCAGCAGAACTTTCTTATCTATAACCCTTCCCGACAAGCTGAAGAATTTGTTATCCAGCATTCAGCCTTGTTTTATCCATCTCCGCCCGAGATGGCTATCCCTGCTCTTGAGCCGCATGTGTATGAAAGAAGATAGGTCTTGATTGGTCTTCAATTAGTCAATGGCTTTTTTTTCGCCTATCCCTAGCCAAAGGTTGTTGCCGTTGCCCTTGGAATTACATAATGCATTCCATCTGCCCGGCGTGTCCTTATGATCTTAAGATTAGTTGGGTTCTGACCCTGGCTTTTCTTCCCGCTGTAGGTCGAGGAAAAAAAGTTCCTATACATTCCTTCTTTCCCTACCTACTGGGTAAGCTCGATATCTAGTCAATTCAATCACGGATGCGTTGGGAAGCTATTAAAATGACCAACCATAGGAGGCGGCTCCATAGCACGAGAAAGTCAGCCGTGAATTACTTTCACGGGGTGTATACTTGAAATCTTTGTTGAGTAGTGCGCTCTTGCTTCCTTCCCCGTTACGTTAGGGTTAAGAGTGATCGACCAGTCTTCAAATCTGTTCAGCTGGGAGTGGATGGACGATGCTAGTGTTCTTTATGGTGTAGTTGCGTCAAGGCGCCAAGAGCAAACGGAGGTCACTACACGTGCTAAGACTAAACTTCAAAGAAAGTGGGCACTCGTTTCGTTGGTTCAACTCCTCTCTCAAGGAGAAGCGAATTAGCACCTACTCGAACGGTTCACTCTCGGTCAAAGAAATGCTTTAAGGAAAGCGGAAGTCTAAACTGGTAATCCAATTGAATTGATAGCGAGCCAGGAAAGTAAGAAATAGTACGTTGTACGTTGGTAGGAATTTATAATCTTAATAGGAGTAAGCTCACTTCAGTAGATAGAGAGTTGCTCGTCGTCACGAAGTATCTGCAATGTCGCTTAAAAAGAAAGAGCTGTTCGAACCACTTCTTGGGGCAGGACCCGAAACCGACCCCTACCGGCCTTAAAGAAAAAAGATTTGACTGCAGAAATGCCGAAATGGAGGAGTTGAGAAAGAATATGGATTTGGTTGTCTTAATAGTTAGTTAGAATGGTTATTCTTTGTTCTCGTGTTGGGTGTGAATGAAAAAGAAAAAGATCGATTATACGCCCACGTGAGAAGCTAAGGAAGTGCTTTTATCACGTTAGGTCGGCTAAGAGAATGAAATGATCATAATAAGCACCAAAAAGCTGTTCTGGAAGAAAGAGCTAATAGATAGGGGTTTCGCCAGTAAGCAAGTCTTTGGCCCATCGGCAGGTTCAGGGGAAGAGAATCTACTACGAAAAACAGAAGGAGCAGGGCGGGGGCTGTTGGTAACGTAGTGACCCAGTCAAGTAAGCAAGTCTCCGGACCAATGCTTTCGTCTCAGGGAAAGGGTTCAAGCAGAATCGTAGCTTTCTCAGTTACATGCCGATATTTTGCCTTTGTTTCGGCTTTTAATTAGCCTAAAAGTTCAAGAGTGGGCCCGAACCGCTCCCCCTTTCCATTTAATCACTGACAAAACCTACCTTTCAATTCGACGTAACGAAATTACTTCGACTTTAGAACAATCAATCGAACGGGTAAGGCCAAGGTAAGGGCCTGTTCATAATCCCTATGAAAATAGCTTGCTTGACTGATTAAGGTGGCTTTCCTGTTGTTCCAGTCACTGTGGCTCTTGCTTGAGCCGAGAAGTACAGAAGGCACAGAGGTGAGAAGTTTTTAGATTATAGATACGAAGGCACGAAAAATGGACAGGTTTCAAGTAAGGCGAGTAAGAGAAGGTTAGAGAGAACCGTTGCTTTGACATAAAAAAAGAGAACGGTTTGCCTTAAAAAATGTTTAAAGTAGAATAAATAGATATACGTGAAATGAGCCCTATTCCTCCTTTCCAATGGCCAATTCACCACTTCACTTACTTACTACTTACTTAATACCGGATGAAAGTAGCGTAGCACTAGAAAAGCAAATAGAGAGAGTACAAGACAGAACTAAATAGGTGTAGAGTTTGGAGTAGCGAAGAGGCTTTGAGACTTTGATGACGAAGCGAAGGTACGAAGTGGATTTCTCATGGACCTCCGAATCATTTTTATGCTATACGAGCATAAACAATAACCATTAAGAATACCTGCAGGTCAAGGGTTTGATTCATTTTAAAGCTAGAAGATCATAAAAGGAAAGCGGTCCCTTACCTTGTGACCTAAATTTCCCTCCCGTAATAGAACCTTCCACAGAAAGCAGCTCGCACTCGGTAATAAGACTTGAACATGGATTCTTTCTGGACCTTTCACAGGGACCAGGAACAAGGACCCGGGCGAATAGGGAACGGGAACTACTCTTTTCGTTTTGGGATTTGAGTAGGTAAGGGCAGCGGGACCAGCAAGATGAACAATCGGACCAAGCAAGCTATTAAGCCAACTAACAAAGCCACAAGCTACAGGCAGGATCCTTTGTTAGCTCATCGATCGCTTTAATTGGTCGAGCTGTCATCCGGAATATGCCCCTAGTTTGGTGAATCTCTCCCGTACGTCTTCGCTAGGGCAGAGCGTTCATTCCTTTTTTTAAAGACTTCAGGTTCCCTCTCCGTTCTAAAAGCAAAAAAGGCAAGTCGAATCCCTAGCTTGCTTCGCACAGGCTACACAAGCCTACACTGGCTAGGGAGGCGGACTCGTATAGGAAAAAGAGCTTATCTTACTGAAAGCTAGAAACTGGACCTCGCTTTCTCAAAATCCAGTAGTTGGCGCGCTTACCGGAACCGTACTTACCCTTTCGTGCTCTGGGGAATACTCACTGCTTGGTTCTTGCCTCTACTACGAGCTAGTATGAGGAGTAAGCTGCTCTCTCTTTCCCTGTCTACGTCCGAACTTCCTTTCATTTTCTGGAAGTGGCTACTATGGGTCAGGAAGGGGTTAAGAGGTCCCAGTCTTGCTAGTCTACTTTCTGTGGTTGGAAGCAAATCTCATATATAAGAAGTATGAGCGATACGAGCCAAAGCCGGGGTTCTTTCATATCTCTGGTCGACAGACTAGTAGGTAGGATAGGATAGGATAGTGACAAAGAGCAAGACATTCGAGTAAAGGCATGAAAGTGCAACCTCTTCTCTTATAAATTAGTACGAGGACCGGGAGGGAATAGATAGATACAAAGGTAAGCACGAACGTAAAAAAACCTCGTATTCGAAAGAGCTATTTGGCTAAAAACTCTCTGGGTAAATTAGTCTATCATAGAAGCCATTACTGAGTTAATCCGGGGGGGCTAAGGGGTTAGTAAGCTTCTCAACCCCGGTAAGAGTTGAGTTCGTTGATCCCAGGTCCGAAAAGCTATCTCACTTCCTTCTTTCCATCAATCCCACATGAATCGGCCTTAAATGCTAATGTAGGAATTCGATTCCTATTCTTTGTCCCAACTCTCTCATCTCTTGCAGCTCCCTTTCAGATGTACTCCCAATGCTTTTTTCTCTCCGAATCGGCCAATTGCTTATCCTCACTGTGACGGACCATTCGCTTTCAGTGCAGGAAGGCCTACTAATAGGCATATTCACTTGGATTCAATAGTAGCCTATGAATGCCATCAATCCGCTTAGAGGAAAATGCCATCGTCTGCTTGCCTTGTTTGTCCTATTCCTTCTACTATTGATGCAACCTCTTAGACCGGCTATTCCCAAAGAGGCGGACTCTAGTCCCATCTCTTCACGAATTTGGGCCTTAAATGCGGCAGCAAATCCCGTAGATGTAAATCTGATCTCGGATCTAGGTTCGAATCCTACCTGGGAAGCTTCCTCCCTCGCCCTCGTCCCCATAAGCCGCTTCAATCCATGAGTCGCCCCTGCTCGAGATTGAGGGTAGGGGCGATGAGGCGCTTGACGGCAGAGGAATTCTACCCTAAAGGGGGCCGCTAGACGACTTCGAATGCTTACAAGACTAGCCGGAATGGACTACCGGACTGCTAGACCTATTTTCATGATAGGCCGATTGCTTACCGAAGGAAAAAGCATTGAAACTAATAAGACTCAAGGCTATGGGAAGGATTTCACACCTGCAAGCCCATAACCTACTTCCAAGACTTCAATCAGAACAGAAAGCGATACCGAAATAGTGATATACACCGGTAAAGCATGAACTCAAACTGAAGGAATGAAGCCAATATCAGACAGACTACTAGCCCGACATACTACTTTACGAAATTTTCTACATCGAAAGCGCACCAAGACTATCCCCCATCAATCAGTGGGTTCCACACCAAGATCAAATGAGGGACCACTAGTTGCATTTATCATAGACTAAGGTTGGACCAAGAAAGGCTGACCCGGATCAGGAATGGGCCCTTAGCACAATAAGAGGTGCGGGAGATGGCGATCCAACTCCTACCTTGGCTTAGACGGAACAGAGATCCTTTCAAGCCCTCCTCACTCAACAAGGGGAATGATTCTAATCCTGCGGGGGTTCGTAAAAGACTAGGCCAATGGTGCTCCAACAGCAACCTCTTACCCTCGTTCAACGAATAAAGTAAAATCAGCCGGGTTAGCTCTTAAACAGAATCAAGGAAAGAAAAAAGCATTCAACCTTCTAGGACTAAGCCTAAGGCCCCTGGTCCCACACCTCAAGGAAGAGAGATAAATCGTTCCTTACTTCACTGCAAGAAGGAAGACATTGAAAGCTACAAGCCCCTTATACCACACAAGGGGACACTACCAGACTGAGTCTTAAACTAGGGAACTTGGACTCATAGTACGTGCTCTACGCGATACACAGACAGATAGAATAGCCGGAGTACGGTAGGAATGGACTGCTGCCAAGGCTTTCAGCAACTAAAGCGGAATCTCGCCTAGCAGGTCTCCGAGAGCAATTGGCCAAACTCGTGACATGGTTTCTTTATCAATGAACTGTGTGTCAACGTTGTGCCGTCTTTTTCACTCTCTCACTATCTGAACTTGAAGGTGAAGTCAGTGTTCCGGGAATAAAAAGTAGATACGGGGCTAAGAAAAGAAAGTGCTTCTATCGAAGAGGCCCACGCTTCTTGTGTTGAAGTAAGTACACCGGTGACGTATTATAAGATCAATGGTCTTCTTCCTTCTTTCCTAAGCTAAGAAAAAAGTGAGTCAAAGCCCATAAGTGAGAAAAATGTCATAAGAGAAGAAAGGTCGAGATTCACTTCGGGCTCTCGTCCTTCCTGAGAGTCCTTAGTCTAGTCTAGATCTTTCTTCTAGGCGGCACCCCCTCTTAGTTTTGAGTAGGCGCCTACGACGGAGAAGCCTTTCCCTTCTCTGAAATGGCGAGTCACGCCCTTGAAATTACATGCCCTTTAGAAAGGGGCTTAAGTCATCGATTCCAATACGATCTTTTCTTTTTTTCGCCGCTCTGCGATAAGAGCGAATAAACATAAAAGAATGCTAATATCATTAATATTATTCGCCCGTTATCTCCTCATCTTCCTATTTATAAGCCACAGCTCACTTCGACGTTTCCAATTTAATTTCCCATAGAATCTCCGGGGCTTTCCTAGCCACTCTCCTTTTGTTGTTTTATCTTCTTTGTATGAAGATAGGTTTTATTTGCCTCACCTATTTAAATTTCTATCAATTCTTCTTTTATTTAGCAAAGCTTATTCCAATCTCCGTCGGTATTACTGCCTTAGCCCTGTCCTATCATCTGTATAATGGGCTTCGTAATTTATTTACGGAATTTCGCTTTTCCGTTCATCACAATAAAAAAATCTCGAAAGATATTTGGACTGGGGAGTGCTTCTCGTTTTTGTCATAGGTGCGCTCTGGTTAGATGATGGTGGTAGTCTCCGCTTCTTCTTATCGGAGTGTATACCTTTGACAGTGGCCCCCTGTGATGCCGGGAGGGAGCAGGCGGACGAGTCTTTCGCAGCGGGAGCGCGAGCGGCTCAACCGCGCATTCCAGAGGAGGCGCCCGCCTTCCATCCGGAAGTGGGAATTCCCCGGCTGGAACATCCATTAATTACTGATGAACTTCGGGAGGCGGAACTATACAGGCGCCTCCAGATACATTATTTTGGCAGACCAGAGAACTACTTCGATTTCACATGGGTGCACGTCATTGATCGACAAATGCGCATTGACAGGGGAATTGAAGTTAGTCCAGGATGGGTTCGATCCCAATGATGTTCTAACCAAGCGACATCAAATCAGAGGGATCGCCCTGTATCCGCGTGGAACTCCCCTTTCTCTCAGGACCTATTCTTCATATTGTGGAAGAATGGAACAATATGGAACTAGGGAAAGCGTTCCTTATCGTAGAGTACTAAGAGCCATTTCCAACTATGACTTATTCCTTCGTCGGATCAGACAAACGGGTCATCGCAGATAGTTCCTGCGGGAAAGGCTATCCGCATGTGTCCCAAAGTGACGCCCATCTTTTTCTTTATGGGTATAAATTGAATTCGACCTATCCTTATACGCTCTAAAAAGGGGTCATGGACTTGTTTAGGATTCCCTTTCAACATAAAATTTTTTATTATTCCTGGTGTGGAATCACCATCATTACACATTCATTCTTAGTCTGGCTGCTGGTCTAGCGATCCCTCCTAGCCGCCGCCGTCAGTGCAGCCTGCCTGCTGAAGACCGTAACGTAAGTAACTCAGTGTTCCATACGGGGGAAATGAAAGCAGAAGATGTTCGGATCCTCCCACATGTTCAATC